AATATCTATTTTGTACATTTCAATTTGAATTAGGAACTCCGCGTACAAGTGGTAAGTCATTAACTACATATACACATCCGGTCATATATGTATTACCATTATGTATTACAAATTACAATAAAATTACAATAACGAATACAGAAAGAGGAGTTTTTAAAATGCGAGATCTAAAAACATATCTCTCCGTGGCACCGGTAGTAAGTACTCTATGGTTCGGGTCTTTAGCAGGTTTATTGATAGAGATCAATCGTTTTTTTCCGGATGCGTTGATATTCCCCTTTTTTTCATTCTAGCTATTGATATGGGAAGGGGAAGAAGATTAGAGATACAATCAAATATCTGTAACTAATCCCTACCCCTCCCTTCTTTTTTTCTTTGTTTTTTCTTTTTTTCTTTTTTTACTTATTCTTTCTAAAAAAAAAAAAAAACAAAGAAAAAGCGGTTTCACCCTCAGTGAAACTATGAACTCGGGCTCAGGCTCAAATTAAATTAATAATTTAATAATAGAATGGAAATGCGGTGGTTGGGGCAACAATATCATACAAGATACTTAACTGAAAATGAAATACTGTACGGCAATTAAAAATTATAAATATAGTTAGAAATCATTATATTACTTATTAATCATTATATTACTTATTATTTATTACTATATTGATTGCAACAAAATATTTCTTTCATAATTTGATTTCGAGTTACCTGCTTCTATTTTTGTGTCCTTTCTTCTTCCTTGCTTCGGGTCGGAAAATTAAAGAATTGAATGAATCAAAAACCAAAGGAGGTTCATGGCTAAGGGTAAAGATGTCCGAGTAACGGTTATTTTGGAATGTACCAGTTGTGTTCGAAATCGTGTTAATAAGGAATCAATGGGCATTTCCAGATATATTACTCAAAAGAATCGACACAATACGCCTAGTCGATTGGAATTGAGAAAATTCTGTCCCTGTTGTTACAAACATACGATTCATGGGGAGATAAAGAAATAGATCGAACCGATCGCTCGTGTGTCAGTCTTCCAAGGAAGATGAAAAATTACATATTATATATAACAATATATATATATAATTTATTTAAATATAATTTATTAATTTATTTAAATATAATTTATTTATTAAAATTTATTATTTATTTATTATTTATTAAATATAATTTAATTTATTTAAATATAAACAAATAAATATAAACAAACCAAATCCTATTTCGATCGGATCAAAGATGATGTAGAATTAAGAAATAGGATTGGGATTTTCAGGATAAGGAATAAACAAACCATGGATAAATCCAAGCGAATCTTTCTTAAATCTAAGCGATCTTTTCGTAGGCGTTTGCCTCCGATCCAATCGGGGGATCGAATTGATTATAGAAACATGAGTTTAATTAGTCGATTTATTAGCGAACAAGGAAAAATATTATCTAGACGGGTGAATAGATTGACCTTAAAACAACAACGATTAATTACTATTGCTATAAAACAAGCTCGTATTTTATCTCCGTTACCTTTTCTTAATAATGAGAAACAATTTGAAAGAAGCGAGTCAACCGCTAGAGCTGCTGGTCTTAGAACCAGAAAAAAATAGGTTGACTCTTCAATTGAATTGAATCAAAATAAAATTCCAATCCAAACTCAAATGCGGATTGACGTTTTTTTTTTTTTGTTCGAAAAATCGTAAAATCGAAATGTCCTGTCGTAAGAAAAAAAATGGGAGAAGAGGAATAAATATTTTTTATTTAACGTCTTTCTTCATTTTGATGACTTTATCATATTTTATCATACTAATTTCTACTCTACCTTCCCAGAGTTCATTCTCCAGGGAACTCCATTTAAACTATTCCAACGGATTCCTTCCAATCTCTTTATTTTATGATCTCATTGGAAATCATATAAAGACAACTCTTATTTAATATAGCTATTTGTGCAAGTATTTTACGATTAAGAAGTAACTGTCTCTTGTACAGATTGTGTATAAATTTACTATAACTGAAGTATACTTTATTCTCGCGAATTACTGCATTTATCCGAGTGATCCACAACCGACGAAAATCTCTCTTTTGTCTACCTCTATCCCGATGAGCCGAAACCAAAGCTCTTATTTTCTGTTGAGTAATAGTACGAGTAAGTCTTGAATGAGCCCCTCGAAAGGTTGATGCAAATAAACGAATTTTTGTTCTACGTCTTCGAGCTATATACCCTCGTTTAATTCTGGTCATTGAATAAATGAAACTTTGATGAATAACTAATTGATTTCCTTTCTTTCAGTTATTCCCTTCCCGTATCCTAGTCTATTAATAACAAAACGGATTCTTCCAATGTATAAAATTTAAATTCCAATGGCTTTTGCTACTATAACCTTCCCGACCACGATTTTTTTTTTTTTTTTTTTCTAGGTGAAATGCCTAGAAAAAATTGTATTGATATTAGGTATCAAAAACACATAAAACATAAAAGTAGTAAATATAAATGGATATAGTGGGTTCCATCGTTTCTATGGTTACTTCTTAAACGGTGAGGTCCTCTCTATACACCGGAGCCCTTCTTTCATTTAATCAATGTTATTGTTAACTTGTACAGTTCACACTCTTTGGCTCTACCCATAATTATCCAGTACGAGGTCTTTCACAATGAGATCTACTTATACAGTAACGGTATTTAATTATGAAGATTAGCTGAGTAGCTGACCCTGTTAGTCCGTTCTTGCAAGAGTAAGGCATAATTTTTCTTCTTTTTAAAATAGTATTTCCCCTGCTTAATGGATATCATTTGCTATCAATGGAGAATTCTTTCTCATCTTAAATTTAAAATGGAGTTGATTGGATTTGCACCAACGGAAACCATACATTTGATACCACAATAGAAGGATAGATCTTTTTTATTTTTAGATATTGAATGGAGTTCTTCCATTCTAGTCTATTCACTGGTACTGATCGTTGATACTGGATCAATTGTTTTCTTTCTTTTGTCCTAGCCCATGATCTGAACGAGTCGCACATACACCCTAGTACATGTTCCTCGTCGCTGAGGACATCCCCCAAGAGCGGGGGATTTCGTGACATTTCTGATTGGCTGTCTTGTGTTTCTAATAAGTTGTTTAATAGTTGGCATATTGAATCATATACATAATGGGCTGGTTTAGATCGATCTTAACCGGATGATTATGAATTATTTTATTTCTATATTAATAGATTAATGAATAGAATATTAAATCCGGTAAGAAGATAAAATCTCAAATCATCAATTCGTCTGAAATTTTTGTTATTTTTTCTTTTTTATTCAGTCGCTACAAGATCAACAATTCCATGAGCTTGGGCTTCTGTTGCTGACATAAAAACATCTCTTTCCATATCTTCGGATACAACCCATAAGGGTTTGCCTGTCCTTTGTACATAAACCCTTGTGACGGTTTCGCGCAGCTTCAAAAGTTCTTCCGCTTCCAAGATAAATTCTCCCGTCTGTGCCTCATAAAAAGAACTAGCAGGTTGATGGATCATTACCCTGATGATATAACATAATAAATGTTTATTCTATCTCGCATGATGATAAGGTGAAGAGATAAAGAATAATAAAATATATAATTGAACAACCGTACAGGCATCTTTTACGCATTGCATACGGCTCTATAATGGAATTCGTTTTTACCTTACTTAAATATCAAATAAATTAAATATAGGGTCTATCAGACTCGGGTTGGTAAATGATCCAATAACCACCCTTCTTTTTGTTTTTGGAGTAGTTCAAAAATACTATGATGGCTCCGTTGCTTTATATATTTATTTCGTCTGTTATTTAGCAATCCCAAAGTTTCTTTTTTTTTTTTTTTTCAAATAAAAAAGATTTTTTTTTATTTTCATATTCTTTCATAACCTAAATATTGTGTAAGAGCCTCCCGGCGTGAAAACAAAAAAGTTTGTGACGCTGAAATAGGCCTCCCGATAGATTAGATAAAATCGGAAATACCTTTTATCTCATACTACTCTTTCGATACATAATTTAAGGGTTAAAAAAATTTATCATATCGAATTCGAAGTGCCATGCTATTATTACTTAATATTCATATTTCATATAGCGCGAAGGCATAGTCTTCTTTTTTCTCTCAAATCAAATAAAAAACTCATTGGCGCCAAGCGTGAGGGAATGCTAGACGTTTGGTAATTTCTCCTCCGACCAGAATAAAAGATCCCATTGAAGCGGCTAATCCCATGCATATTGTCTGTATATCTGGTCGCACAAATTGCATAGTATCATAAATAGCTACTCCGGGTATTACCCATCCGCCAGGAGAATTTATAAACAAATATAGATCTTTGGTATCATCCTCTATACTGAGATATACCATAAGACCAATAAGTTGATTCGAGATCTCGCTATCAACCCCTTGGCCTAAAAAAAGTAATCTTTCTCGATAAAGTCGGTTGATTGGGATAAAGTTGTATCCCTTAGAAACCGTACATGCACCTTTTGATGCATACGGTTCAACAAAAATAACGAAAAAAAAAAAGAATCAATGTGTAGATGTAGATTCTAGCGCTTTCTTTTATTTTATTTTATTTTTTCATACCAGGTATAAAAAGGGGCTTTTCTTTCATTTTTCAAAAAAGATGGGTTTTGGCCTGTTTTGTTTATCTATAAAAAAAAATTACTAAATTTATCTAACTAACTTTTCATTGATGTATTGTTTCATCGAGATACAATCTCAATCGCGATGTAATTTTCTTGTTCCTGAATGGGCTTCTTCAATTTTTTTAGGTTTATGCTCTACTCCGAGTAAAGATCCGCCCGATTTGGATTTGCACATATATGACAAATGCCCCAATACCACGTCCTTTTGCTACGACTTCCTTTTTACAATTTATTTCATGTCTTACAACAGATATTCAATGCATTCATCATATTACTCGATTGATTAACTGTTTGAGATCACTTCTATTATAAATATATAAAGAAATAGAATATGATAGAAATAGTAATCATAAATAGATTTTTTACCGGTTTTTTTCTAAACGGA